CAGGGAATAGTTTAGTTAGAATTTCAGCTTTGGGTGCTGATGGCGGAGTTAGTCTCCTTCCTTGAGTCTTGGGGAGGGGGCGGTCCTCCTTTTCTGGTTTACAAGACCAGGGTATTTCATATACTACAAAGACTCTTCATTTTAATAGGTTGTTTTCGATGATGCTAGTGATTGGTATCAGTACTAGAATGATTAGGAAGTATAGGATGGAGGCTAGTTGACCGATGATGATGAATGGGTGTTCTACGGGTTGTCCTCCAATTCATGTTAATGTAATAAGGTCTGCTACTAGTATTCAGAATAGGCATTGACTTAGTGGTCGAAATATCATGCTTCGTTGTTTGGATGTGTGTAGTATGGGCATTAAAATTAGGATTAGGATGGAGGCTACTAGGGCTAACACTCCGCCTAGTTTATTGGGGATTGAACGTAGAATAGCGTAGGCGAATAAGAAGTATCATTCTGGTTTAATATGGGGTGGGGTGTTTAGTGGGTTTGCTGGGGTGTAGTTGTCTGGGTCTCCTAGTAGGTCTGGTGAGAATAGTACTAAGATTAGTAGAATTAGTATTATAAATAAGGCTCCTAGAATGTCTTTGATAGTGTAGTATGGGTGAAATGGAATTTTGTCTATGTCTGATGAAATTCCGGTGGGGTTATTGGATCCGGTTTCGTGTAGGAATAGGAGATGTACGGCTGCGAGGGCGGTAATGACGAAGGGCAGGATAAAGTGAAAGGCGAAGAATCGTGTGAGGGTTGCTTTGTCGACGGAAAAGCCCCCTCAGATTCATTCTACGAGGTCTGTTCCGATATAGGGGATAGCTGATAGTAGATTTGTGATGACCGTAGCTCCTCAGAATGATATTTGTCCTCAGGGCAGGACGTAGCCTATGAAGGCTGTTGCTATAACGGTGAATAGTAGGATTACTCCAATGTTTCATGTTTCTAGGAACATATAGGATCCGTAATATAGGCCCCGGCCTACGTGGATGAACAGGCAGATGAAGAATATGGATGCTCCGTTTGCATGTAGGTAGCGAATAAGTCATCCGTAATTTACGTCTCGACAGATATGTGTCACTGATGAGAAAGCTGTTGTTGTGTCCGATGTGTAATGTATTGCTAAGAATAGGCCTGTTAGGATTTGCAAGATTAGGCAAATGCCTAAGAGGGAACCGAAGTTTCATCATGATGAGATGTTTGAGGGGGCTGGGAGGTCAATGAATGCGTTGTTGATAATTTTTATTAGTGGGTGTGATTTTCGGATGTTGGTCATTAGGGTTCTTGTAGTTGAAATACAACGATGATTTTTCATGTCATTGGTCGTGGTTAGATTCCATGTGAGAATAATGACAATGTATATTGCATTTATTTTAAGTACTATTTTTGTTATTGGGTTTGTTGGTTTTTCTTCTAAGCCCTCTCCTATTTATGGTGGACTTGGGTTGATTGTAAGTGGTGGAGTTGGTTGTGGTATTGTATTGAATTTTGGTGGGTCTTTTTTAGGTTTAATGGTGTTTTTGATTTATTTGGGGGGTATGTTGGTGGTTTTTGGTTATACTACTGCCATGGCTACTGAGATGTACCCTGAGGTTTGGGTTTCTAATAAGACTGTTCTTGGAGCATTTGTTTCTGGTTTAATAATGGAGTTTTGTATAGTTTATTATGCGTTGAAAGAGGAGGAGGTTGAAATTATCTTTAAGTTTAATGGGCTTGGGGATTGAGTAATTTATGATACAGGTGATTCAGGGTTTTTTAGTGAGGAAGCTATGGGGATTGCTGCTTTATATAGTTATGGTACTTGATTAGTTATTGTTACTGGTTGATCATTGCTTATTGGAGTTGTTGTTATTATAGAGATTACTCGTGGTAATTAAATAGTATTATGCTGATTATAATGGTGATTAGAAAAGAGAGAAAGTATAGTTTGATTAGGCCTTTTTGATTTGATACTATGATTGATATTTTTATTTGGATGTAAGAGGTTGTTTTTGGTAGAATGGTTTCTAGTCAAATTAAGTCTAGTAATGATGATGCGGATTTTTGGCTTATAGATAGGTTGTGGTATGTTGGTAGGCGGTGTATGATGGAGGGGTAGTATCCTAGTATGTTGGAAAATTTGTATGTTTGTGATGGGTATTTAAATTTCAGGTAGTAGGTTGTGTTGTTTAGCTCTAGGGCTAGTATGAAGCCTATAATGGTTACGATTAGGGCTGTTATTTTTATGTAAAGGGGTATTGTCATGTTTGGTACTGTTATTGGTGGGATGTTGTTGGAGATGATGAAACCGGCGAAAATGCTTCCGATTAAAAGGCGTTTAATAGAGTTAATTAGTAGGGGGTTATTTTCATTAATTAAGACTAGGGGTGGGAAACGTGGCTGTCCTAGAAATGCAAAGAAGATAATTCGAGTGCTGTAAGCAGCGGTTAGAGATGTGGCAATTAATGTTATTAGTAGGGCTCAGGCGTTTGTGTAGGATGTATTTGCTGCTTCAATGATAAGGTCTTTTGAGTAGAATCCTGTGAGATAAGGCATTCCTGTTAATGCTAGGCTTCCAATAATTAGTGCTGTTGTTGTGAATGGTATTGCTTTATACAGTCCGCCTATTTTTCGGATGTCTTGTTCGTCATTGAGGCTGTGGATAATGGATCCGGAGCATATGAATAGTATTGCTTTGAAGAAAGCGTGCATGCAGATGTGAAGAAATGCTAGGTGGGGCTGGTTGATGCCGATTGTCACTATTATTAAGCCTAGTTGGCTTGAAGTTGAGAAGGCTACGATCTTTTTGATATCATTTTGTGTGATTGCACATAGTGCTGTAAATAGGGTGGTAATAGCTCCTAGGCATAGTGTTATGGTTTGAACTAGTTTGTTGGTTTCTATTAAGGGGTAGAAGCGGATGAGTAGAAATACCCCTGCTACTACTATTGTGCTGGAGTGTAGTAATGCTGATACAGGAGTTGGGCCTTCTATTGCTGAGGGCAATCAGGGATGTAGTCCGAATTGAGCTGATTTTCCTGCTGCAGCTAGGAGTAAGCCGACTAATGGTATGTTTGGGCAATCATTGTTTAGTATAAAGATTTGTTGAAAATCTCATGCGTTCGAGTGGGACAGGAATCATGCTATGGATAGGACAAATCCAATGTCTCCGATGCGGTTGTATAGGATTGCTTGTAGTGCGGCTGTGTTGGCGTCTGTTCGTCCGTGCCATCATCCGATTAGCAAGAATGATATGATTCCTACGCCCTCTCATCCGATAAAGAGTTGGAAGAGGTTGTTGGCGGTTACGAGAATTATTATAGTAATTAAGAATAGTAGTAGGTATTTAAAGAATCGGTTGATGAAGGGGTCTGAGTGTATATATCATATGGAGAATTCTATAATTGATCATGTGACGAATAGTGCTACAGGAATAAATATTACTGAGAAATAGTCTATTTTAAAGCTAAGAGAGAGTTCTACGGTTTGTAGAGTTATTCAGTGTCAGTTTGAAATGATTATTTCTTGGCCTGTGTGGATAAATATTAGTAAGGGGACTAGGCTGAGAGTGAAGGCGTAGGATACGGTGGTTTTTACGTAGTTAGGGTAAAGGTTAGTTTTGTAGATGTTTGAGTTGGATATTATAATTGGGATGGTTAGAATAGTTAGTGTGGTTAATGTGAGTGAGGCGAATGGGTTTATTACTTTTATTTGGAGTTGCACCAATTTTTTGGTTCCTAAGACCAACGGATAACTGCTATCCTTTAAAAGTTGAAAAAGCCACATTTTTAAGTGTGGAAGCATGAGTTAGCAGTTCTTGCAAACTTTTTCGGTAGATAAGAATATTTAATTTTCTATTACTAGATTCACAATCTAGGGTTTTTATTAAACTATATCTACAGTAAAGGGGTCCTAGGATCATTTTAGGGTTTAAAGTCAGTAGTAGTAGTGGTAGAATATGTAGGGCTATGAGGGCGTTTTCTCGTGTGAATGAGGGTTTGATGTTGTTAATGTGGTGGGTGTATTTTCCTCGTTGTGTTATAATTAGTATGTAGAGAGAGTAGAGGGCTGTAATTATTATGTTTATTCCTATGAGAATAATTGTGATGTTGGATCAAGAAAATGATGCTGTAATGATAAATAATTCTCCGATTAGATTGATGGATGGGGGTAGGGCTAGGTTTGTTAGGCTTGCTATTAGTCATCATGTTGCTATAAGTGGTAGGAGTGTTTGTAGTCCTCGGGCTAGGATTATGGTTCGGCTGTGTACTCGTTCATAATTAGTGTTGGCTAGGCAGAATAGTATGGAGGATGTTAGTCCGTGGGCAATTATGAGAGCTGTGGCTCCTATGAAGCTTCAGGGGGTTTGAATTATGATTGCCACGATTACAAGTGCTATATGACTTACTGATGAATAAGCGATTAAGGATTTTAGGTCGGTTTGACGTAAGCAGATAGAGCTGGTTATGATTATACCTCATATGGAAAGCATGAGGAATGGATAGGCTATATAGTTTGTTAGTGGATTTAGAATAGTAGTGATTCGCATTATGCCATAGCCTCCGAGTTTTAGCAGTACGGCTGCAAGTACTATTGAACCTGCAATGGGGGCTTCTACATGGGCTTTTGGCAGTCAAAGATGGAGTCCGTACAGGGGTATTTTTACTATAAAGGCTATGATGCATGCTAATCATATAAAAATGTTTGATCAAGAGTTGGATAGTGGGTGAGATCAGTAATGGATAATTAAGAAGTTTAGTGAGCCTGTAGTATTTTGGATATAAACTAGTGCTACTAGCAGTGGTAGGGATCCTGCTAGGGTGTAGAATAGGAAGTAGAGTCCTGCATTGAGTCGTTCTGTTTGGTTTCCTCAGCGTGTGATGATGATTAGTGTGGGTACTAGAGTTGCTTCGAATAGGATATAGAATAAGATTAGTTCGGTGGCGGTGAAGGTTATAATTAGGAATAGTTGTAGTAGGATTAGTATGGTAATATATAGTTTTTTTCGGGTTGTAGTTTCTTTTGATAGGTGGGATTGGCTGGCTATTAGTATAAGGGGGAGGAGTCATGTGGTTAGAACTAGTAGGGGTGTTGATAGTGAGTCGGAGAAGAATGTTAAGGAAAAATTAAGGCTGTTTTCGCCTAGTTGATTTAGTAGGGAGAGACTGATTAGGCTAATGAGGAGGCTATGTACTGTTGCATTGATTCAGATTATGTTGTGTTTAGATATTCATGTTATGGGTAGTAGTATTGTTGTCGGGATAATAATTTTTAGCATTGTAAGAGGTTTAAGTTTTGGACGTAATCGGTACCGTATGTGTTGGATACTATTACTAGTAGTGATAGGCCTAGTGCGGCTTCGCAGGCTGCAAATACTAGTAAAATAATGGGTATTATGCTAGCTAGGGTGAAGTGTGTGTTTAAGACAATTAGAGTTGATATGATGAATAGTGATAATATTATTCCTTCTAGGCATAGTAGTGAAGATATTAAGTGAGATCGATATATAAGTAATCCTGCAAGGGCAATTGCGAATGCTACAATGATGTTTATGTATACTAATGGCACTTGATAATTATGAAGTAAATCATAGTCTAATGAGTCGAAATCATTTGTTTTGTTTTAAACTAATTATCATATTCTGTTCATTCTAGGCCTTTTTGGGTTCATTCGTATGCTAGGCTTGCTGCTAATAGGGTAAGAAGGAATAGTGCTATTGTAAGTATTGTTTTTAGATTGTTTGTTTGGGATGCTCATGGTAGGGGAAGGAGAAGGGCGATTTCTAGGTCAAAAAGGAGAAATGTAATGGCTACTAGGAAAAATTTTATTGAGAATGGGAGGCGTGCTGATCCTATGGGGTCAAATCCACATTCGTATGGGCTTGTTTTTTCTGAATATGCGTTTAGCTGGGGCAGTCAGAATGCGATTAGTACGAGTAAGGAGGCTAGGGTTACGTTTGTGAATAGTGTTAGTATAATATTTATTACTCTTTTTCGGAGTTTACCGAAACTAATTGATTGGAAGTCAATTGTACTACTTAATACTAAAAGAGTAGGATCCTCATCAATAAATTGATACGTAAAGGAATAGTCAAACTACATCTACGAAGTGTCAGTATCAAGCTGCAGCTTCAAAACCGAAGTGGTGGTTGGATGTGAAGTGGAATTTTAGTTGTCGTAGTAAGCATACTGCTAGGAAAGTAGATCCGATGATTACGTGCAATCCGTGAAATCCTGTAGCCACAAAGAAAGTGGATCCATACACTCCGTCGGAGATTGTGAATGGTGCTTCGTAGTATTCTGAGGCTTGGAGGAGGGTAAAGTATACGCCTAGTGCAATGGTAATGGATAGTGCTTGGATTATGTGTTTTCGGTCCCCTTCTATTAGGCTGTGATGGGCTCAGGTAATGGATACTCCTGAGGCGAGAAGGATTGAGGTGTTTAGTAGGGGTACTTCTAGGGGGTTTAGTGGGTGAATTCCTGTTGGTGGTCAGCAACCTCCTAATTCGGGTGTTGGTGCTAGGCTTGAGTGGTAGAAAGCTCAAAAAAATCCAGTGAAGAACAGAACCTCGGAAATAATAAATAAAATTATACCGTATCGTAAGCCTTTTTGGACAACTGATGTGTGGTGGCCTTGGAAAGTGCTTTCTCGAATAATGTCTCGTCACCATTGGTATATTGTCAAAGTATTGGTTAATAATCCTAGAGATAGTAGGAGTATAGAGTTAAAGTGGAATCATATAATTAGGCCTGATGTTATTAAAAGGGCTGATAGGGCTCCGGTAAGTGGTCATGGGCTTGGGTTTACTATGTGGTATGCATGTGTTTGGTGGGTCATTATGTATTGTCGTGTAGGTATAAGCTTACTAGCAGTGTAAATACATAAGCTTGGATCAGAGCTACTGCAAATTCGAGAATAGTTAGTAGAATGAGGATAATAAATGTGATAAGAGCTGTTATAGTGCTGATGTTGAGTAGTGCTAATGTGGCCCCTCCAATTAGATGAATTAATAGGTGTCCTGCTGTAATGTTGGCTGTCAGTCGTACGGCTAGGGCTACTGGTTGAATAAATAGGCTAATAGTTTCAATGATTACGAGCATAGGAATTAATGGGGCGGGTGTTCCTTGTGGTAGAAAGTGGGCTAGTGATGCTTTGGTTTTATGGCGGAATCCTGTGAATACAGTTGCTGATCATAGGGGGATTGCTATACCCAGGTTTATTGATAGTTGTGTGGTGGGTGTGAATGAGTGTGGTAGTAGGCCTAGGATGTTTGTTGAGCCGATAAATATAATTAGAGATATGAGTATTAGTGATCAGGTTTGGCCTTTTTGGCTGTGAATAGCTATTATTTGTTTGGATGTCAGTTGGATTAATCATTGTTGGATTGAGATTGTGCGGTTATTAATGAGTCGTTTGGGTGCTGGGAATAGTAAGCTTGGGAATATAATGATTAAGGTGACAATGGGTAGTCCTATTATCGTAGGGGCAATGAAAGAGGCAAATAGATTTTCGTTCATTTTATTTCTCAAGGGGTGCTATGTTTTTGAGTTTTGAGTTCAACTGATTCTGGGCTTGCTGGGTATGAGTAGTTTGAGATTTTTAGTTGGAATAGAATAAATAATGTTATAATTATTGATGTAATTGTAATGAATCATGTAGATGTATCTAGTTGTGGCATACCATTGAGGGGAGATTTAGGCTCCCGATCTCTAACTTAAAAGGTTAGTGCTGACTAGCTTCTCAATGAACCTGTTAATATTGATGTTGACCATTTTTCGAAGTACTTTAATGGGACAAGTTCAAGTACAATGGGCATGAAGCTATGGTTTGATCCACAGATTTCTGAGCATTGCCCGTAATAAAGGCCAGGTCGTGTGGATATTAGAGTTGTTTGGTTTAGTCGTCCTGGGATAGCATCCGTTTTTAAGCCGAGAGATGGGACGGCTCATGAGTGTAGTACGTCTTCAGAAGACACTAATATTCGAATTGTTATTTCTATTGGCAGAACAACTCGATTGTCTACTTCTAGTAGTCGTATTTCTCCAGGTTTGAGATCTGATGTGGGGATTATATATGAGTCAAAGGTGAGGTCTTCATAGTCTGTATACTCATAGCTTCAGTATCATTGATGTCCTATGGTTTTTACAGTTAAGGCTGGATTATTAATTTCGTCTATTATATAAAGGATTCGTAATGATGGAAGGGCAATAAGAATTAGAATAATAGCGGGTAGGATTGTTCAAATTGTCTCTACTTCTTGGGCATCCATTGTGCTAGTGTGTGTCAGTTTTGTTGTTAGTATAAGTGAAATGATATATAACACTAAAGAGCTAATTAAGAATACAATTATTAGGGTGTGATCGTGAAAGTGTAGGAGTTCTTCTATGATGGGTGAAGTGGCGTCTTGGAAGCCTAGTTGAAATGGGTAAGCCATAGAGGCATATAGGGCTTTCACCTATAATATAACTTCGACAAAGTTATGTAATATTTTACTAATACCTCGATTATCGAGAAAGACATAGTGGTTATGACGTTGGCTTGAAACCAGTGGGAGAGGGTTCGATTCCTTCCTTTCTTATGTTTATTTTAGGTTAATATATGTTGGTTCTTCAAATGTGTGATAGGGAGGAGGACATCCGTGTAGTCACTCTAGGTTTGTGCTTGTCAGTTCTACTGCAGATACTTCTCGTTTTGATGCGAATGCTTCTCAGATAATGAAGATTATTAATATCACTGCTGTTAGTGAGATGAATGAGCCTATTGAGGAAATAGTATTTCATGCTGTGTATGCGTCAGGATAATCGGAGTATCGTCGAGGTATTCCGGATAGTCCTAGAAAGTGTTGTGGAAAGAATGTTATATTTACTCCTACGAATATGATTACAAAGTGAATTTTTGCTCATGCTTGGTTGAGTGTGTACCCAGAGAATAGGGGGAATCAGTGAACAAAGCCCCCTATAATGGCAAACACTGCTCCCATAGATAAGACATAGTGGAAGTGTGCGACTACATAATATGTATCATGTAATACAATATCTAGGGAGGAATTAGCTAGTACAATGCCCGTTAGACCTCCTACGGTGAATAGGAAGATGAAGCCTAGAGCTCATAGTATTGCGGGTGATCATTTAATATTGCCGCCGTGCAGGGTAGCTAATCAACTAAATACTTTTACTCCAGTGGGAATAGCAATGATTATTGTAGCAGATGTAAAGTATGCTCGGGTGTCCACGTCTATTCCTACGGTGAATATGTGGTGGGCTCATACAATAAAACCTAAGAATCCAATGGACATTATGGCTCATACTATGCCTATATATCCAAATGGCTCTTTTTTACCTGAATAGTAGGTTACAATGTGGGAGATTATTCCGAATCCTGGTAAGATGAGAATATATACTTCTGGGTGTCCGAAGAATCAGAACAGGTGTTGATAAAGGATAGGGTCTCCACCACCTGCTGGATCAAAAAAGGTTGTGTTCAGGTTGCGGTCTGTCAGTAGTATAGTAATGCCAGCTGCTAGAACTGGCAGGGATAGTAGAAGTAGTACGGCTGTGATTAGTACTGATCAGACGAATAGGGGTGTTTGGTATTGAGACATTGCGGGAGGTTTTATGTTAATAATTGTGGTAATGAAATTAATAGCCCCTAGGATTGATGATACACCTGCAAGGTGTAGGGAGAAAATTGTTAGATCAACTGAAGCCCCTGCATGGGCTAGGTTTCCAGCTAAAGGTGGATATACAGTTCATCCAGTACCTGCTCCGGCTTCTACTATTGAGGATGCCAGTAGTAATAGGAAAGATGGTGGAAGTAGTCAGAAACTTATGTTGTTTATACGTGGAAAGGCCATATCGGGAGCTCCGATTATTAGCGGCACAAGTCAGTTGCCAAAACCCCCAATCATAATGGGTATTACTATAAAGAAGATTATTACAAAGGCATGAGCTGTAACAATTACATTATAGATTTGGTCATCGCCAAGTAAAGTTCCAGGCTGACCTAGTTCAGCGCGAATTAGTAGGCTCAAGGCAGTGCCCACCATTCCTGCTCAGGCACCAAATAGTAGGTACAGGGTGCCGATGTCTTTGTGGTTTGTTGAGTATAGTCAACGATTTACGAACATAGGTAAAATGGCTGAGCAAGCATTAGACTGTAAATCTAAAGACAGAGGTTAAGCCCTCTTTTTGCCAAGTTCCGTGGTGAATGTCATGTTGAATTGCAAATTCAAAGAAGCAGCTTCAATTCTGCCGGGACTTCTCCCGCCTTTTTTTTCCTGCGGCGGGAGAAGTAGATTGAAGCCAGTTGATTAGGGTGTTTAGCTGTTAACTAAAAGTTTCGTGGGTATGTAATCCCACCAATCTAGTGAGGATTTAGCTTAATTAAAGTGTTTGATTTGCATTCAATTGATGTAGGATGAGTCCTGCAGTCCTTAGGTTTTCAGGAGTTAAGTACTTTGTACTTGCTTAGAGCTTTGAAGGCTCTTGGTCTGTATTAACCTAAATTCCTAGTTCAGGGATGAGAGGGCTGGTGTTATAGGTAGGATTAGTGTTGATAGTACAATTATTGTGGGAAGTAGTTTTATTTGTTTTGTGTGTTCGAATTGTCATTTTATTTTTATGTTGTTGGTGGATGGGAATATAGTCAGCGAGGAGGAGTAAGCTAGTCGCATATAGAAATAGAGGTTTAGCAGTGCTGTTATTGCTATGAGTGTTGGCATGATGATGCTTTCATTTTTTGTTATTTCTTGAATGATTATTCATTTTGGTATAAATCCTGATAGTGGAGGTAGGCCTCCTATTGAGAGTAGGGTTACTATTATTAGGCTTGTAATGATGGGTATTTTGTTTCATGTATGGGATAGGGATAAGGTTGTGGTTGCTGAGCTGTGGATTAATAGTATGAATATTGCTAGTGTTATTGTGATGTAAATTAGTAAGTTTAAGATTGTTATGGTTGTGTTGTATGGTAATACTGCTGTCATTCATCCTATGTGTGCAATTGATGAGTATGCTATGATTTTTCGAAGTTGGGTTTGGTTTAGCCCTCCTCACCCTCCGATTAAAATTGATAGTATGGCTATAGTTAGTATTAGGTTTGGGTTGATTGATTGTGAGATTTGGCATAGTACTGATAATGGGGCTAGTTTTTGTCATGTTAGTAATAGTAGGCCTGCCTGTAGTGAAATGCCTTGGGTTACTTCTGGAACTCAGAAGTGGAAGGGTGAGAGTCCTAGTTTTATGGCTAGGGCCATGGTTATTATTGTTATTGCTACTGGGTTAAATATTTTTGTAATAGTTCATTGGCCGGAATATAGGAGGTTGATGATGATGGCTATTATTAGTATTATGGAGGCTGTGGCTTGTGTTAGGAAATATTTTGTGGCTGCTTCTATGGCTCGTGGGTTAAAGTTTTTTATTAATACTGGGATTATTGCTAATAGGTTTATTTCGAATCCGATTCAGATGAGTAGTCAGTGTGAGCTGATTATTACTAGTATAGTTCCGGATATTACTGTTATGATAAGGGTAGTGTAGATAATGGGATTTATTAGTATGGGAAGGGTATGAACCAACATTTTCGGGGTATGGGCCCGATAGCTTAGCTTAGCTGACCTTACTGTAGAATGTGGTGTATTTTGGTAGCACGGAGAATTTTGAATTCTCAGGTTTAGGTTCGAGTCCTATTGTTCTAGAAATAAGAGGGTTTGAACCTCTATTTTTTACTCTATCAAAGTAACTCTTTTATCAGACATATTTCTAGGATTGTGGGGGAATGCTTGCTGTTATAATAGGGAGTGAGATGTGTCATATACATAGGGCTAGTGTTAGGGGCAGGAAGCTTTTTCATAGTAAATGTATTAGTTGGTCGTATCGGAATCGTGGGTATGATGCTCGGATTCATAGGAAGGTAATTGTTAATGCGAGTGTTTTTAGTACGAAGTTGATTGTATATAGTTCTGATGTGTGTGGGTCGTGGAATGCTCCTAGGAAGAGAATTGCTGTAAATGCATTTATTATGATGATGTTGGCATATTCTGCTATGAAGAATATGGCGAAAGGTCCGGCTGCATATTCTACATTAAAGCCTGATACAAGTTCTGACTCTCCTTCTGTAAGGTCGAACGGGGCTCGGTTGGTTTCTGCTAGGGTTGAGATAAATCATATTATAGCTAGGGGTCAGGATGTGAAGATTATTCAAATGTGCTCTTGTGTTGTGATTAGGGTGGACAGGGTATATGATCCATTTATTAGGAGTACTGATAGTAGAATGATTGCCAGTGTTACTTCATATGAAATTGTTTGGGCTACTGCTCGTAGGGCCCCGATGAGTGCGTATTTTGAGTTGGATGCTCATCCTGATCATAGGATGGAGTAGACTGCAAGGCTTGATATGGCTAGCATGAATAGTACTCCTAGATTTATGTTGATTAGGGGGTAGGGTATTGGTAGTGGAATTCATATTGTTAGTGCTAGAGATAAGGCTAGGATTGGTGCAGTAATGAACATGGAGATTGAGGATGTGGCCGGTCGTAGGGGTTCTTTAGTGAATAGTTTTAGGGCATCGGCGATGGGTTGGAGTAGGCCGTAGGGGCCTACAACGTTGGGCCCTTTTCGTAGTTGCATATAACCTAGTACTTTTCGTTCTACTAGGGTGAGGAATGCTACGGCTAGCAGGATAGGAATGATTAGGCTTAGAATGTTAATTATGAACATGTTATTAGGGAGAGGAGTTGAACCTCTGGTAATAAAGGTTTAAGTTTTACGCAATTACCGGTCTCTGCCACCCTAATGTGCCCTGTTCTAGGGCTGGATTTATTATGAGTTAATTAAGTTAAGATTATATCATTAATTATCTCTGGGACGCGTTTGTGAGGTAGGTCCCATTTCTCTTGTCCTTTCGTACTGGGAGAAATTTATAATAGATAGAAACCGACCTGGATTGCTCCGGTCTGAACTCAGATCACGTAGGACTTTAATCGTTGAACAAACGAACCTTTAATAGCGGTTGCACCATTTGGATGTCCTGATCCAACATCGAGGTCGTAAACCCTATTGTCGATAGGAACTCTAGAATAGGATTGCGCTGTTATCCCTAGGGTAACTTGTTCCGTTGATCAAAATTTTGGATCAATAAGTGATGTTATGGTTATTTTGACTGGTTTGTCTAGATTAAAATCACTCGGAGGGTTTTTTGTACTCCGAGGTCACCCCAACCGAAATTGCTAGTCCATGTTAAGTTATGTTTTATCCCTTTGTGGTTGAATTGTTTAACTTTTGGAATAGTTAATTAAAGCTCCATAGGGTCTTCTCGTCTTATTTTTATATTCCCGCCTCTTCACGGGAAGGTCAATTTCACTGATTGGAAGTAAGAGACAGTAAAACCCTCGTGTGGCCATTCATACAAGTCCTTATTTGGAGAACAAGTGATTATGCTACCTTTGCACGGTCAGAATACCGCGGCCGTTAAACTGGTGTCACTGGGCAGGCATTGCCTCTAATACTAGTAATGCTAGAGGTGATGTTTTTGGTAAACAGGCGGGGTTTGTGTTTGCCGAGTTCCTTTTACTTCTTTTAATCTTTCCTTGGTGCACTCCTGTGTTGGGTTAACAATATGATTAATAAACGTTTTAGTGTTGTTTTGGTTTATTGATTGTTAATTATCAGTATATTATTAGTTACTGATGTAAGCGTGTGCGAGGAGAAAGGTTTCTTGTTACTCATATTAACATTATTGCTTCTATGTTTCAATAGATTAGTCCGGTATTGGGCTAGGAGTTTGTTATTAGTTTTTGGGATTATGTTGGTGGATTTGTTGAGCTTTAACGCTTTCTCAATTGATGGCTGCTTTTAGGCCTACTATGGTAGTATTAAGATTTTACTCTCTAGTCAAGGTTGTATCCGTTTCTAAAAAGCTGTACCTTTTTAGATTATCTCTTAAAAATACATTGGAATTTAGGGTTTTTGGGGTATTTTTAAGGTTGAACTAAAATTCTTTCTCGGACAACCAGCTATCACCAGGCTCGTTAGGCTTTTCACCCCTACCTACAAGTCTTCTCACTATTTTGCCACATAGATGAGTTGGTTCTTTTAAACTGCTCATAGGTAGCTCGTCTGGTTTCGGGGTATCTAGCTAAAGTTCTCTTTGTTAGATTTTTTCTGGTTAAACCATTATGCAAAAGGTAGAAGGGGTAATCTTTGCTTTTTTTTACTTTTATTTTATTCTTTCATCTTTCCCTTACGGTACTATCTCTATAGCGTCAGGATAAAAATTTCTATCTCCTATACTTTAATGTTAGGTGAATGTTTTATTTTATTTTGGTGTATTTTTGTATTTGTTTAGTATGTTGAGCTAGCTTTGGTTCAAAGTACCCATACATTGTGGGATCTTCTAGGTGTAAACTAGGTGCTTTAGTTTAAGCTATGCTTTGGTAATCCAAGCACACTTTCCAGTATGCTTACCTTGTTACGACTTGTCTCTTCTTGCATGGTTGTGTAATTAAATATAGGTTATTTTTATTACTACATGCTTGAGGAGGGTGACGGGCGGTGTGTGCGTGCTTCATGGCCTTATTCAATCAAGCACTCTATTCTTGATTTACTGCTAAATCCTCCTTTGGTTTTTAGTTTCATAAAAACTTTCGTATGGTGGGTATTCTTATGTAGAAAATGTAGCCCATTTCTTTCCAACCCATAAGCTACACCTTGACCTAACGTTTTTATGTGTTATGATTGTGCTTACTATTGTTCCTTTTTAGGGTTTGCTGAAGATGGCGGTATATAGGCTGAATTGGCAAGGGTTGGTAAGGTTTATCGGGGTTTATCGATTATAGAACAGGCTCCTCTAGGTGGATGTGAAGCACCGCCAAGTCCTTTGAGTTTTAGGCTGTTGCGAGTAGTACTCTGGCGAATAGTTTTGTTATGTAACTATTTGAGTTTAGGGCTAGGCATAGTGGGGTATCTAATCCCAGTTTGGGTCCTAGCTATCGTGTGTCAGAATTATTAGAGTCACTTTCGTGGGTTATTTTATTTTAACTAGGGCTTTTTACAGCTTAGTTATAATTTAACTCTATTGTGGTTTTTTCTTAAACACTCTTTACGCCGTAGATCTATTAATTTGGGTTAATCGTATGACCGCGGTGGCTGGCACGAGATTTACCAACTCTAATTAATATAACTTAGTCAAACTTTCGTTCATGGCTTAATTTTTATCACTGCTGTTTCCCGTGGGGGTGTGGTTGAGCAAGGCGTTATGAGCTACCGTTATGGGTGTGCTTGATACCTGCTCCTTTTGATCTTTAAGATCTGGAGGGCATTCTCACCGGGGCGCGGATACTTGCATGTGTAATTTTATTAAGAATTAATAGAAAGGCCAGGACCAAACCTGTGTGTTTATGGAGCTGTGAGGCTCATCTAGGCATTTTCAGTGCCTTGCTTTGATAATTTAAGCTACATTAACTATAGGCTATATTTAAATTGTGGGCGTATACTTAAATAGGTGCTTATATTTTGGGAGGTTATTGTGTTGTAATTTTAAACTTATTTGTGGTAGATTGGCGTAAAAATCTAGGGGGGTAGGTGCCTGCTTTCGTAGCACGTATTTAAGTAAGTGTTTTATAAGATATAGTGGTTTGTGTTGTTAGATGTTGTTTAGTGTAAGTTAGGCTTATTGTATTTGTACACTCTGCTTTGTTTTTGGGGTTTGGCAAGGCGCTATGGGGTGTGCAGAGCATAAGTTTAATGGGGGGTAAGGGGGGTTTGAATAAGCTAACAATTTACCTGCTTATATGCGCGTGTACGCACATTATGTCCTGTGACCATTGACTGAATAGCACCCTGTTTAGATTGTCGTGCCAGGTCATGAATATCATGAAGTCCAGCTACAATTGATTTGACTGTGTTAGGGCCTTTGACGGCCATGGCTGAGTCCAAGCATCCCCAAAAATTAAAAAATACCAAATGTATGAAACCTCAGTTATGTGTGAGCATGGGCTGATTAGTCATTAGTCCATCGAGATGTCTTATTTAAGAGGAAAGAGTGGGCGATTTTAGGTGAGATGGTCCTGAAGTAAGAACCAGATGCCTGTTAAAGTTCATTAATAGAAACCCCCACAATTCATGGGCCCGGAGCGAGAAGAGGGATCCCTGCCAAGCGGGTTGCTGGTTTCACGCGGCATGGTAGTTAAGCTCGTGATCTAATGGTGGTGATATGCATGCTGACTGGAGTTATTTGACATGATATGTGCTATGTACGATCAATAATAATATGTACTATGTAATATTAATAATAGTATGTACATGCTTATATGCATGGGGACTAGCAATTAATGCACGACGTACATAGGGCTATAATATATTAAATTTTTTGGTTTTTAATGGTTAAATTTTTGGGGTCGCATATTTGTATGTTTGTGCGGAATTTTTATGGGTTTTTTTGTTTTAAAGATAGTAATTAAGTACTTGGCGTTTTGGTTTGCATACGAATGGAATGCTTGTTTTGGTTG